TAATTCCATCAATTACTCGTCTATCAAAAAAATGAGTTAGTTCAGCTAATCTTCTTATACCTTTAGTAAAGGATATTACATAAAAAAAATCTATGTAACCACGATTATATGACCAATTATATATCACATTTATTATTTTACCCCCCAAAACTTTAATTTTATTAGGAACACTTCTAACAAATGAATTAAATAAATTTAAATTTTGTAAAGATGAATAAACAGGCTTATATAAAAAAGACGATATAAGAATTCCGAAATAAGCTATACTAACGGAAAAAGTTGCATTTGTGATAAATTCATACCAATCTACAGAATGGTTTCTATTTTTATGTAAAAGGTTTATAGACGAACTTAAGAATTTGGATAGTATATCCAAATTCATTCCTTCCTGATTGAATAACGGAATTCCTACGGCCCCAATGAACAACGTAAATAAAACTAATACAAGCATCGGAAATAACATAGTATTGTCCGACTCGTGGGGATATGAGAAAGTGTTTTTAGTGCCAAAACGAGCAATACTAATAAACGGATGTACCATACTTCTTACATTTCCATTATTATTAATCCAATACGTGTTTAAAAAATAAGTTTTTTCATTGTTTTTCGTAGTTAAAAAATCTAATAAACGAAAGCTTGTTTTAATAATTTTTTTTCCTTCTTTACCCCAGAGAGACATTGAATAGAACGAGCTATTTTTTTTGCCGCTGTAATTTTGAAAATAAACATTTAAATGTCCTTCAAAAGTAAGTAAATAGATACGAAACATATAAAATGCAGTTAATCCTGCCGTGGCACAAGCTATTATTGCAAAAATCGGTGAATACAACCAACTATCATTAAGAATTTCATCTTTGGACCAAAAACAAGCAAGAGGTGGAATACCACAAAGAGAAAGTGTACCTAATAAAAAAGCGGTTTTTGTAATTGGTACATGTTTTCTTAAACCGCCCATAAGAACCATATTCTGACTTTTATCTGGAGAATATCCAACAATAGTTTCCATCGAATGAATAATTGATCCAGATCCTAAGAACAACAATGCTTTCGAATAGGCATGAGTAATCAAATGAAATAAAGCAACTCGATAAGACCCCATACCTAGAGCTAACATCATATAACCCAATTGAGACATTGTAGAATAAGCTAAGCTTTTCTTAATATCTTTTTGAGCAAGAGCTAAAGTGGCTCCTAAAAGTAATGTTATTATACCTGTCAAAGCTATTAGATTTATTATGTAAGGTATAACTATGAAAAGAGGAAGAAGCCGAGCTACAAGAAAAATCCCTGCTGCTACCATAGTAGCGGCATGTATAAGAGCCGAAATGGGGGTAGGCCCTTCCATGGCATCAGGTAACCATACATGAAGGGGAAATTGGGCGGATTTTGCAACTGCGCCGGCAAATAATAGGAAGGCGCATAAGGTAACAAATAAAAAATTAACCTCATTATTATAAACCAAGTTATTAAATATCTCAAACAAATCCCGAAATTCAAAACTACCCGTTATCCAATAAAAACCCAAAATTCCTAATAATAAACCGAAATCCCCGACACGATTAGTTACAAACGCTTTTTGACAAGCATTCGCCGCACTAGGTCGTGTGAACCAAAAACCTATTAATAGATAAGAACACATTCCAACCAATTCCCAAAAAATATAAATTTGTATCAAATTAGAACTAGTAACTAATCCCAACATTGAAGTATTGGAAAAACTCATATAAGCAAAAAATCTCAAATATCCCTGATCATGAGACATATAATTATCACTATAAATAAGAACCATCATTCCAACAGTAGTGATTAATATTGACATAATAGAAGTAAGTGGATCAACCAAGCAGCCAAATTCTAAATAAAAATCATTATTGATGGTCCAAGACCATACATATTGATAGACGGAATTGTGATTTATTTCCTGAATAGAAAAATGGGCTGAAAAAATCATAACTATACTTAACAATAAAACACTCGGAAAAGCCCACATACGGCGAAGATTTTTTGTTGCCGTTGGAAAAAGTAGAAGTCCTGCTCCAATTAACATTGGAACTGGAAGTGGAATGAAAGGTATAATCCATGAATATTGATATGTATATTCCATAAAAAAAAAATAAAATATTTTTCTTAATTAATTGTTTCTGATTCACCGGTTCTTATTTGTTTTCTGTTGAAAGGGGTCAGTTAATAAAAAAAAATTAAGATATATAAAATAAAACTTAAATAAAATTTGCATTCTAATTATAATTATTACGTATTACAATAATTTATTTATATCTTTTATATCTATAGAGCGAGGATAGATAATTACACCAAAAACAGTGTTTGGTATGAATCATAAAGCGCATAACTTGACCCATAAAAACTATTTATTGTAATTGTAATTCGGTTATTCAGAATCATTAAACAATTTGTTTTGTAACTAATTGATTGTCTTCCATTACAATAAAAGCTATTTGTAGGAAATGCTATGATATCCAACACTTTATTTTATGTAAAATAAAAAAAAAGGGCAAATAAAATGCCTTTTATAATATAATAAAAAAATTATAGATTTTGTATCCTTTAACAGATTAACTACTAGTCCCACTCGAATTTGAGAATTAAAGTTGGGTGTACTCTTTCTTCGAGTTTGACCAATTAAATTAATTAATATAATAGAAAATTATTAAAGTTTTTTAATTAAGCGATAGAGGGGTTGGGTTATTAACCTTTTGATGTATTTTATTACATGTATAAATGTAACACGACGAAAATAGAAAGAAAACTAAACGCACAATCTTTTCTTTTTTGTTTGTATTGTATTTTATCAACTTCAATCAATTCTATTTGGCATAGGGGATTGTTGTTAGTAATATTTTATGCGATTTTTACACACCCCCCTTTTTTATGAAGGGAGTATGATTTAGAGAATAAATAGATAGAGAACAGTAAAGAAAAATTTATTTTGAACAATAGATGTCTTTCACATCCAACCGAAGAACCTATTATAATATAATTTTTTAATGGCAGTTCCAAAAAAACGCACCTCTATTTCAAAAAAACGGATTCGTAAAAATATTTGGAAAAGGAAGGGATATCGGGCAGCATTGAAAGCTTTTTCATTAGCGAAATCTCTTTCTACCGGGAGTTCTAAAAGTTTTTTTTGTGTAACAAATAAATAATAGTAATCAAACAATACAATAAAAAATCTTAATCGGTCTAATTAGAAAAGTAATCTAATTTTGTTTCTAATTTTTTTATAATATTTATAAGTTATAAGAATTTTAATTAACATCATAATAGTAAAATAATTTATATTTATATAATTTATATATAATAAAAAATAATATATATAAAAAAAATTATTTTATTATTTTATATTTATATAATAAATATAAATCATAAATAAAAATAATTAGTTTCATAATGTTTTAATTTAGAAGGCGTCTTTTTTCTTTCATTTCTGATATAGATAAGAATTCTGTTGTCTACTTAATTCGAAAAATTAATGGTACTTTTTTGTTTGAAAAAAGGATAAATGCAAGCACAAGGGTTCACCTTTCGTTTTAGTATATTTTATGATTTTCAGGATGGGGATTCTCACTTTCCCCATCGACTTGAATCAATAATAAAAATAAATTTATTTTTTATTATATATTATAATTATATATTAAAAATATTAGAATTATATATTAAAAGATATTATAATTATATATTATTATATATTAAAAGAAGGGTTCGTTGAAACTAATTGATTTAGTTTTAAATATGTTTTATAATCTTCTAAATCATTATTTTTCTAAATTATTATCACTATATAAACTCTTTAACCCAATTTAATTAAAAAAATCCCCTTTTACATTTTTAGGTAGTTATATGACTAATGTGCCAATTTTGAGTGATCCGTTTTAGATCCTATGGTTCGATTGGAAGATCGATCAAAATATAATATATATCAAAGATATAATATATATTAATTTAAAAATTTATAAAGTATTTTTTGAAGTACGGTACAATTTCGATAGAAATATAAAATATTGTTATATAATTGATACACCCATACTAATACCTAACTTAATTGGGTTGCTAAATCTTAACACAAATTCTCTACACAACGAAAAACCCTAAGAATTCATATAAAAATAACTATGCAAATATTTACAAAAACCCCTTGAGTGTATCGCTGAAATTGTGTTATATAAAAATTATATTTTATCGATAAAATTTTTTTTTTATTTTAGATTAATAAAATAAATGATAAAATAAATGAATCATTAAAAAATGCAAACGAGACAGAACATTGCTTTTAGTTCTATCTATGGATTGAAGTAAAAATAATCTAGTTCCAACCGTAACATTTTTGTTTTAGGAAAACATAAAGTAATAACTTACGAAAAACTACATTTTTAGTTCAGTTAAATAAAATTGACATTCTAAAATAATAAATAAAAAGATAATAAATATTATTAACGAAAACGTTTAAATCCCTAATTCTTAAACAAGTTTTTATTCATCAATTTAATGGTTTCCTAAAAAAATATTGCATTTAATTAACTCCTTCAATCTCGACGATTGAATAAAAATAGGTTATTATGATTTCGAATAAGCCGCTATGGTGAAATAGGTAGACACGCTGCTCTTAGGAAGCAGTGCTAGAGCATCTCGGTTCGAGTCCGAGTGGCGGCATGGCATCTTCTAAAAGAGTAAGTCCTATAATGAATTCAATTCCCGATTTCAATTCCTATAATTGCGGGACCCCCTTTTAATAATTTTTATGATATTTTCAACTTTAGAGCATATATTAACTCATATATCCTTTTCTATCGTTTCAATTGTAATTACAATTCATTTGATAACTTTATTAGTCGATGAAATCGTAGGACTATATGATTCGTCAGAAAAGGGTATGATAGTTACTTTTTTCTGCATAACAGGATTATTAGTTACTCGTTGGGTGTATTTGGGGCATTTACCATTAAGCGATTTATATGAATCATTAATTTTTCTTTCGTGGAGTT